TTCGAATAGTCTTCAAGATCCTTTGTTTTCGATTATCTAATAAATCACTTAATGAAAGTAGATTATCTTTCCATTCATTTCAAAACTTCCACGATCCCTTCCCGAACCAAACATGAACCTTTCGATTCATTTGGCTCTCACGCTCAATTTATTGAATTCCTTTTGAGAATTCACATATTCTTTTTTAATGTAAAATGTAATGAGCCTATCCTCTCTTCTATATTCATATTCGAAAATATAGAAACTGATCACTAATCCAAGAACATAATATTCGGAGGACTCTTCTGACCAAACAAATAATTGTCAGCAAGGTTGTTTCTTTTTTTTTCAAAGAATTCTTCTTACTTTAATACATAATACATAGGTCATCGATTCAGCATTGGATAAAAAAGATAAAACGTGGGATGAAATACCCATTTTTTCAAATTTTTTCCAATCAAATAACGGATTCAAATCATTTTATCGACATGAGTGTTTTATATCGAAAAAAATTCCAACTATTTGTTTTGAAACCATTTCTGTCTTAACTTATTAACTAACATAGTAGTAGAAAGAATACCATGCTGCATCTGAACTTCAAACGGTTTAGCTTTAACCCTGTTAATGGTTTACATTATTGGTTGATAGAGAATCAAAGTAGATTTACCAATGAATCGCGAAATGCTATGGTTCTTCATTTTTTTTTTTTTTCAGAAGAAATTCGCGGAATCATGCACCTTTTTTTCCGAGTTATAACGAAAAAATGCAGTTGGTCGTATCCAGCCTATTCTTGAAATAAACAACTCGCACACACTCCCTTTCCAAAAAAAATCAACACACCAAGCACTACGCTTAGATTTATTGGATTTGTTGCTAAAATATCGGTATTAAACCCGAAACTCCCGGCGGATGGCCAATAACCCAAGGAAAGGAAAGAATCGGTTACATTTTTCATATGATATCCTCTTTCTTATAGATAGACTAATTATTTTATTTATATTATTTTTGTATTATTTTTATTATGAATTTCCCTATTTCTAAATAGAATATACTAAATAGAGTCAAAAAATATATTGATTTCTAAATGGATTTTTTTTTTCAATTGGAAATTTCCACTTATTGGAAATTTCCAATAAGAATGATACTTATTAGAATTAGGTACCCGATCTTATGTCAGGTCAGTTGCGAAATATCTCGTTTGTTGAAATACTTCCTAAAAAAAAGTTTTTCCATTGGACTAAGAAGGTAAAGGAAGAAAGCGGGTTGGAGTGCGAATTCCTCATCCTCAAATCAGCTCTTTCCGGGAGTTGTTGTCCCTAAGTAATTTAATTGTAGGAGTTAAATCTTAATATAATTCGAAAAAACAAGAGCCCAAGAAAATATAAATATGTATTTTTGGATTAAACAAAGGGATTCGCAAATAAAAGAGCTAATGCGACAACCAGTCCATAAATTGTTAAAGCTTCCATAAAAGCCAGACTAAGCAATAAAGTACCTCGGATTTTTCCCTCCGCCTCTGGTTGTCTCGCGATCCCTTCTACAGCCTGTCCCGCAGCAGTACCTTGACCAACCCCAGGTCCAATAGAAGCAAGCCCGACAGCCAACCCAGCAGCAATAACGGAAGCGGCAGAAATCAGTGGATTCATGTTAAGTTCCTCGCACCCCCCAAAAAAAAAAAAGAAATAGTTAATGATACAATCAACCAATGAATTATGACTTAATTATTCCATCGCTAAGATTCATCCAGTTAAACTAACTAGAACCCCGAATTGAAATATTTCAATATTGAAATAATAATTAATAATATTATTGAATCCGCAGAACGACTTCGATATCTTTTTTTGAGTTCCTACCCACGGAGTTTTTGTGAATCTGTACGACTTTTGTTCTTTTCTTACATTTCTTTTTTTCGAACCATTCTTTGTTCTTTTTCGTGATTTAAATTCATTCAATATTCAATTCACAATTACAGACGAAACGGAAGGACTTCCATTGGAATCCCTATCTAAATTAGGACAAATTAGATATATCTTTCGTTCATATATACCTAGTTAATATCTAATATCACATATACATGCCTTTCCCCCATACCGTAAACCAAATATTGTATCTTAGATTCAATGGGATTCAAGAATCCATTCTTCGAAACATGGACAAGAGTTGTCTTATAGCGATTAGATTACATACACCTAGTTCGACCCCCCCCCCCTTTTTTTTTTCTCCGCTAACCAATCTTTTTTTTATAAATCTCGTTTTTTGTAAATCCTTAATCTTCCATTTTTATTATCCCACAAGGATAGGTACAATCAATTTAAATGGAAGAATTTGTTAGGCCGAATCATTACATAGAAATATCAGTATTTGATTGATCTAAATTCATGTAATTTAGTATTTATTCAATTTACCGATTGACCAAAAAAAATGGAATAAAATCGACTGAAATGAGAATCATTCTCTATACCATAAAAATCGCACGTCGTAAACAGATACAGTAAAAATTCTTACTGGGATTATGACTCCT